TGGGCGGAATAGCTATTCCAATGCCAAAAATGTTCACGATGTTCAGTAGCTTTTCGATGGCTTCCCTTGCGTTACCAGGTATGAGTGGTTTTGTTGCCGAATTGATAGTATTTTTTGGAATAATTACCGGCCAAAAATATCTTTTAATTCCAAAACTACTAATTACTTTTGTAATGGCAATTGGAATTATATTAACTCCTATTTATTCATTATCTATGCCACGCCAGATGTTCTATGGATACAAGCTATTTAACGCCCCGAAGGATTCTTTTTTTGATTCTGGACCGCGAGAGTTATTTCTTTCGATCTCCATCTTTTTACCCGTAATAGGTATTGGTATATACCCCGATTTCGTTCTTTCATTAGCAGTTGACAAGGTCGAAGTTATTCTATCTAATTTTTTTTATAGATAATTGGATGACTGAAATAAAAAAACCTATGTTTGTTTTTAAAAACATTCTTGGACAATGAAAAAAAGTCTTCTTTTTTTCTTCTCTTAACTTAAGAATTAAGTAAAAACAATGAAATTGAACTACATATGGTAGAAAACCGTGTGAATCATCAATACAATATTTGATTCACACGGTCCGCATGCTGGTTCATACAATGCGTCGCCCGCTCTTGTATTTGTAATAACTTGTCTTGAATTCAATTAAATGTTGATGGAAAAGAACCATAACTATGTAACCCTATTCCTAATAGATTGACCCCAAAATAGCATATCCAAATTATAAGAAAACCTATAGACGCTACAATTGCAGAATTTGGACCCCGCAAATTTCTATTTGTTCGAGTATGTAAATAAATTGCAAATACGATCCAAGTAATAAATGCCCAAGTTTCTTTTGGATCCCAATTCCAATAGGACCCCCACGCTTCATTAGCCCAGACCGCTCCCGAAAGGATTCCTATGGTTAAAAAAGTAAATCCTAAACTAATAACCCGATAACTCCAATAATCCAATTGTTGAATCAATTGGGACCTGTAATAATTTTTAGCACAAAAAAACGAAGTATTTTCGACAACATTTTCACCCAAGAAAAATGACTCGTTTAAAAAACCATTGCTCTTATAAAAAAGCTTTCTGTTTTTTCGAAATGTAATCACTAGAAGTGCTACTGATAATAACGATCCACATAAAAGGGCTGCATAGCCCAATATCATCATACTTACGTGCATTATTAACCACTCAGATTGAAGAGCAGGTACTAATATTCCAGATTGGTGTATTTCAGTTAAAATACCTGAAGTAGCAAAGCCTTGGGTCAAAATAGCACTTGGTCCAGTTATTTTACTTAAAATTAAAACATTTTTTTTGAAATATGGAATTATATGAATAAGGGAGAAACTCCATGAAAGGAAAATTAATGATTCATATAAATCGCTTAGTGGGAAATGTCCTGAAGAAATCCAACGAGTAACTAATAATCCTGTTATACAGAAAAAAGTAACTATTATGCCCTTTTCTGACGAATCGTATAGTTTTACAATTTCATCGACTAAAAAGGTTATCAAATGAATTGTAATTACAATTGAAACGATCGAAAAGGAAATGTGAGTTAATATATGCTCTAAGGTTGAAAATATCATAAAAAATTTTAAAAAAGAAGAGTCCCTTAATTACATAATTCTAAAATGGAAATCGGGAATTGAATTCATTATAAGATCTATTTATCCTTTTTAGAAGATGGTATGCCGCCACTCGGACTCGAACCGAGATGCATTAGCACTGCTTCCTAAGAGCAGCGTGTCTACCAATTTCACCATAGCGGCTTGTCTTGAACTCATAATAGCCTATGAATAAGCAATCGTCGAGATTGAGTAAGCTATTTTAGTTTAGTAATGATTCAAATGGATCAATAACAATAAAAAGTTGTTCAAATAGGAATTTGAGGTTGAAGGTTCATTATTTTTGATTTGAGTTTAGAGTCTTTGTTTTTTTTATTTAACCTGGGACTTTCCTATATTTTATACTTTCCTCGAATTCAACTCTTGTAACTAAACCGTTCTATACTCAATTAAGGAATAGAGTTCAAAAAGTTTTTGTTTTCATTGTTTAAGCAGCAATTTATTATTTTTTTTTCATAAATCTAAAATAAAACAAAAAAGGGATTTTGACGACAAAATAGAAAGAAAAGAACCAATTTTGCATCGCTAAAAATTCACAATTAGTCATACAAAATTTCATTAAGCAATTTTCTCTATTGGGTTAAGGGCAAGATATACATGGGGGTCTATATAATAATTCAGAGAAAATAAAAAGTGAGAAAGTTCGAGAAAACAAAAAGGTTTCAAAATAGAATCAATTACTTTCAATGAGTTCTTAACTTTCACTAAAGATTTTTATATACGTTCTTCTATAGATATGCAAATATAGAATTTTATTTGCATTTTATTCTGCAAATAGGTCGATGGGGAAAATAAAACTCCCCACCTTGGAATAGAAATGATCTTTATTCTTTTGTCAACAAAAAAGTTATTATTCAGTGAATAGTAAATA